TTGGAAATTCTTGCTCCCATTGGACCATTTGTATCTATATGCATTAGGATCCCGATTCATGGATCTCTCGGTTCGAGAAATAAGAGGATCGAACCACTTCTTCTGACTCTTTTTCAAATTGGATAAATGTTGGTTGATCGTATATTTTATTATAGTTAGATGATTCAGAGTATCATTTCCTATTTGATGCCTTTGAATTCCATATTCGAAGTTGCGATCGGATCGATTCATTAAAAAGAATCGATTCGATATATTTCTTATGTACCCATAGGTGCTATATTGGATTTGAATCAGATTTCGGATCAATCTATATTGATTGACCGCCTCCATTATGTTGTTGTTAGCAAATACCACTATTTTTGGTTTTGGATCTTCCAAATCGGAGATCCGGACCGATTTTTTTCTGATCCTTCGATAAAAAGATTCATTCTCTTCATAAAAAATAGGAGGTAGAACCAATAAAGATTTCTTTTTCGATTCATCCCTGGAGTTGAATACCTCATTCAATAATTTTTTTGGATCCAATCCGTAGGAATCGATAGACAAGGCAAATCCCTTATGATACACCAAACCCGGCTCGGTTATTGATAGAGTGAATAGATCTGCCATTTCTTGAAATCTCTCTTCTGATTCAAAATCTTGGTATCCCCCCTTGTTCCGGTCATGGAATAGATGAAATAAATCAAAAAATGCATTTTCGTTCAAGAATGAAATCTTATTGGAACTGTCCATATCCGGTTCATCCTTCGGAACCATATCACATCCCGGATCTGATGAAATAGGATGAATTGAGACGGTATTTTGTAAATACGTAATTATCTTGAATATATCAACTATTTCTTTATTTTCCGATCGCCTGGAAGGGACAAAAGAAACACCTTCTTGTTTCTTCAACAATTTCTGATCTCTAGTCGACCTCTCAGTAGGATTCGAACCCAGATGAAGTTCTGACCATCTATCAGAGAAAAAAGAACGAATTGATCTTGTAGGATTCCCAAGAAATTCTTCGATTTCTTCCGGAAGCAGATGATTATTCATCTGCTTCTCACGTTCCGTGAATAGCCGGGACATTGAGGAATATCCAGAAAGGCATTTCGGGAATCGATCTGATTCTATCTCTGTTCGTTCCGTTTGAAGAAAGGAAGGATCCAAAAGAATCGATCTTTCTTTTAGTTGCTGAATCTCTGTTTGATTAATCAATGTGTGATATTCCGAATCCTCATTACTAATGGAATCGAAAGGATCTCTGGATTGATCAGAAGATCCTTTCAATTGGCTAGAATCCGTTACTTGAAAGAAAATAGATCTTGTGGAATCATATTGAATATTTGACGATACATTCCGTACCTTGCTAAAAAACCGATCCTTGTTTACCAACCACACATTGTCTAACCAAATCAAATCCTCTCTCGAGACGTTCCTCAAAAAATCCGATTTGTGCTGATTCTTCCCCCAACTAACGAAGAGATCTTGGCGGAATTGCCACATATGAAATTGAGCACAATTTTGAAAAAAAATACCCCACTTGTTTCTCGAGAAGAGATGGGAAACATGCTCAATATCGTTTGATTGAATAGTTGCCTCAGCTCCTTGTTGTTTGAAGAAACCCTCCACCTCAATTGGTCTTTTTTCATGAAAAGCAGACATGAGATAACAAATCAAGTGTTTCACTAAGATTTCGAATAGCTGTCCCGAATTCAAGTTGATTATGTTTCGCTTCTTACTCGGAGAAAGGCGATCAAAGAATTTCCAATCATGGTCCTTGCGGATCGGATCATCCGTATAGGATACAAAAAGAAACTCCAGATATTTGATATCTTTCTCTTTGAATGAGATCTCAATTCCAGCTACGGTTTCATTAGATATCTTACAACTAGAATCCCTCTTTTTTCCGATCTGGTTCCTCCACCGCCGCGAACCCCAGTTAGATTCAGGCATGATACGCTTTTTAGTTATTGGGAGAACCCAAGTACTCTCTTTCGGATCCATGAAACAACTCTCAGAGATCTTTTTCCCTTTTTGAAGATACAGGAGCGAAACAATCAACCTATTGAGATTGGAAGACCAAAAAGATTCTTTCTCTTTCAATGTATAATTTTTGGGTCCAATGGAATTCATAGGTATAGGAAGAAGCCCCATCAAATAGAGATTTTTTCTTTCGACCCTATTTCGATTGTTAGTACGATATATAAGGACCACTACTACAAGCAGTACTACACCCTTGATCGTGAAATATCGAGTGCTTGTTGAACCCTGTGAATCACGTGAAAGTAGGACAGTCCAAATTCGGGGGTCAAAGAGTCTCATAAAGCGCTCTTGGTGGAAAAAAATGGGAGTGAAAGATCCCACCGAATCGAATTTGGTCCATGAATCTAAGAAATAGTGAGAATTCTTGATCTCTCTCAATTCGAAGATCCAGGATTTGAATTGATGTCCTCTCATTGATTCCTCCTAAGGAATCCAATTCAATTGGAATTGGGTCATTCACAATGTACAATGACCCCCGCGAAGCATCCATGGCTGAATGGTTAAAGCGCCCAACTCATAATTGGCGAATTCGTAGGTTCAATTCCTGCTGGATGCAGGCCAACGGGAATATTCAATAAGTCTATTGGAATTGGCTCTGTATCAATGGAATCTCATCATCCATACATAACGAATTGGTATGGTATATTCATACCAACCATAACATATGAAGAGTAAGAACTAGAATTCTTATCGATACTGGAACTCGTGGGGAAGAAAGTGGATTTATGGATGGAATCAAATATGCAGTCTTTACAGAAAAGAGTATTCGGTTATTGGGGAACAATCAATATACTTCTAATGTCGAATCAGGATCAACTAGGACAGAAATAAAGCATTGGGTCGAACTCTTCTTTGGCGTCAAAGTAATAGCTATAAATAGTCATCGACTCCCGGGAAAGGGTAGAAGAATGGGACCTATTATGGGAAATGCATTACAGACGTATGATCATTACGCTTCAACCGGGTTATTCTATTCCACCTCTTATAGAGAAAAGAACTTCAGTCAAAAAAAAAAAAGGAGTAATCGGCCGTGACCCGTTCACTAAAAAAAAATCCTTTTGTAGATAATCATTTATTGGCAAAAATGGAGAAGCTCAACATGAGAGAGGAAAAAGAGATAATAGGAACTTGGTCCCGGGCATCTACCATTATACCCACAATGATCGGCAATACAATTGCCGTTCATAATGGAAAGGCACATATACCTATTTATATAACAGATCGTATGGTGGGTCACAAATTGGGAGAATTCGCACCTACTCTGACTTTCCGGGGACATGCGAGAAACGATACTAGATCTCTCCTTTAATAAAAGAAAAAAGAAAATAAAAGTAGGTGCTCGTCGTTCATTGGTGGGAGGTGAACCTTATGTCAAAGTGGAGAAAGTGGAAGAAGACCTTGAAAAAGCAGAAGATGAAGAGGAGCTCGAGCACACAAGTACAAGCTTTAGCTCAACATGTATCTATGTCTGCTCACAAAGCACGAAGAGTCATTGATCAGATTCGTGGACATTCCTATGAGAAAACACTTATGTTACTGGAACTCATGCCTTATCGAGCATTTTATCCCATTTTTAAACTGGTTTATTCTGCAGCAGCAAATGCTAGTCACAATAAAAGTTTCAACGAAGCTGATTCAGTCATTAGTAAAGCCGAAGTCCATGGGGGTACTATCGTGAAAAAGTTCAAACCCCGGGCTAGAGGACGTAGTTATCCAATAGAAAGACTCGCTTGTCATATAATTATTGTATTGAAGGATAGATCTAAAAAGAAAACGGATCAGGATATATTTTTAGAAACAAAAAATGTATGGAGAGATCCTATAATAGAAAGATATATAGAGAAAGAAAGAGAGAGAGAAAAAAAAGATGGGTCAAAAAATAAATCCACTTGGTTTCCGACTTGGGGAAACCCAAAGTCATCGTTCCCTTTGGTTCGCACAACCAAAAAGTTATTACATAGGTCTACAGGAAGATGAAAAAATACGGGATTGTATCAAGATATATTTACAAAAAAATATAAGAATATCCTCAAGTTTCGAAGGAATTGGAATTGCACATATAGAGATTCAAAAAAAAATGGATCTGATCCAGGTCATAATCTATATTGGATTCCAAAACTTGTTAATAGAAGGCCAAACACGAGGAATCAAAGAATTACAGATCAATGTACAAAAGGGGTTTCATTCTGTGAACCGGAAACTTAACATTGCTATTACAAGAGTTGCAAAACCTTATGGACAACCTAATATTCTTGCAGAATATATAGCTCTACAATTAAAGAATCGAGTTTCGTTTCGAAAGGCAATGAAAAAAGCTATTGAATTAACTGAAGAAGCAGACACAAAAGGAATTCAAGTGGAAATTGCAGGGCGTATCGACGGAAAAGAAATTGCACGTGTCGAATGGATCAGAGAAGGTAGGGTTCCCCTACAAACCATTCGAGCTAAAATTGATCATTGTTCCTATCCAGTTCAAACCGCCTATGGAATATTGGGCATCAAAATTTGGATATTTGTAGACGACAAATAATGGTCCCTCCTTTGCTTGCCATTCTATTCCGCGATAGAACAAAAACTACAAACTATTCCTTTTCACTTCAATAAAAAAAAAAAATGAAAAATGAGCAATTCTAATTCTATAGGGTTGAATAAAAATTCGATTGACCATTTGGTAGAACTGCTATGCTTAGTGTGTGACTCGTTGGTTTTTTCTTTAGAGTTGGGATTCAAAAAAAAAAACAGACCAGCCCCTAACTAATAACTATAAGAACTAGTAACCAACTCATTGCTTTGTATTATCGAGATCCAAGGAACCAGTCACTATATGATGTATCGATCATATAGTTGTAACAACTGAAATCTTTTTTTTTCCATAAAGGAAAAGTCCATTTATGGCTTGGAAAGGGAAAGGAAAATAGAAGGATGTGGGTAAATGGAAGGGCGAGAGAAAGAGAGAAGGAGAATCTCCATGATATATGATTCCAATATGTATGGTCTATCAATCACATCATTATCATAAAAAGCAGTGTGATAAAGCATCAATACTGATTCGTCCATAATTAGTAATTAGATGAATAAGGTTCATAAGAAAAATACAAATAATAAAGAGCCTCGAGTCAATAGAGACTGAGGAGATTGGCTCGGGAACGAATTTCATTAGGAGCTCCATTGCATAGTTCAGGCCTAGCCATTAATGAAAAGCTATGGGAACGACGGAACCTGTGACTGCAGAAGATTCTATTAAAAACAAATCCTAATGATTCATTGGGTGGGATGGCGGAATCAACCAGGAACCAATTGATTTATTCTGATAGGTCATAGGTTCAACCTACAAATGAAGAAAGTAAGGAAAGAGTCAATATTCGCCCGCGAAGCCATTATTGGATTGCAATATTTTGACGGATTCGGTAAAGGTCAAGAATTCATTTTCAAAAGAAAGGCATTATCCCATATAAATAGAAATATACGTCTAGCTATATATACAAGATAATATACAAGATATACGGATTGCTGTGTGACAGATTAAATATCAATAAATCCGTGTATTATTCATTAAATAAATACATGTGCATCTGTAATATTATTGAATCGTTTCATTCGCGAGGAGCTGGATGAGAAGAAACTCTCATGTCCGGTTCTGCAGTAGAGATGGTATTGAGAAAAAACCATCAACTAGAACCCCAAAAGAACCAGATTCCGTAAACAACATAGAGGAAGAATGAAGGGAATATCTTATCGAGGCAATCATATTTGTTTCGGTAAATACGCTCTTCAGGCACTTGAACCCGCTTGGATCACATCTAGACAAATAGAAGCAGGACGACGGGCAATGACACGGTATGCGCGCCGCGGTGGAAAAATATGGGTACGTATATTTCCCGACAAACCCGTTACAGTAAGACCTACCGAAACACGCATGGGTTCGGGGAAAGGATCTCCCGAATATTGGGTATCTGTCGTTAAACCAGGTCGAATACTTTATGAAATGGGCGGAATATCAGAAACTGTAGCCAGAGCAGCTATTGAAATAGCTGCGTCCAAAATGCCTATACGAACTCAATTCATTATCGCGTGATAGGTATTTGAAGGGTATTTGTGATGAAAAATACAATCGCAGATTTTTTGATTTCTGGGAAGACAATATTTCTCTCTTTTTCCTTTGCCCTTTGCATTGAAAGAGCAGATTCAAAAAATGATATGATTCAACCTCAGACCCATTTGAATGTAGCAGACAACAGCGGGGCTCGAGAATTGATGTGTATTCGAATCATAGGAGCTAGTAATCAGCGATATGCTCATATTGGTGACGTTATTGTTGCTGTAATCAAAGAAGCAGTGCCCAATATGCCTCTCGAAAGATCAGAAGTGATCAGAGCTGTAATTGTGCGTACATGTAAAGAACTCAAACGTGACAACGGTATGATAATACGATATGATGACAATGCAGCAGTTGTCATTGATCAAGAAGGAAATCCAAAAGGAACTCGAGTTTTTGGAGCGATCGCTCGGGAATTGAGACAGTTGAGTTTCACTAAAATAGTCTCATTAGCTCCTGAAGTCTTATAAATATATAAATACGAGTAGATGAGACCATAATAGAGTATGGAGTGTAGTAAGGTATCTGAAATAGATCACGTTAGTAGATTGTGTCTCACGCATATCCCTTTACTAATTCATAAATAAATAAAAAAAAAAAGTGGAACATGTTGATTATATCAAAACTGTGAGGCACCAAGAATTCTAGTTCGTCATGGGTAGGGACACTATTGCCGATATAATAACTTCTATAAGAAATGCTAACATGGATAAAAAGGGAACGGTTCGAATAACATCTACTAATATCACCGAAAACATTGTTAAAATACTTCTACGAGAAGGGTTTATTGAAAACGTTAGGAAACATTGGGAAAACAACAAATATTTTTTGGTTTCAACCCTGCGACATAGAAGGAATAGGAAGGGAACATATCGAACTATTTTAAAGCGTATCAGTCGACCCGGTCTACGAATCTATTCCAACTATCAACGAATTCCTAGGATTTTAGGTGGAATGGGTATCGTAATTCTTTCTACTTCTCGAGGTATAATGACAGATCGAGAAGCTCGACTAGAAGGAATTGGGGGAGAAATTTTGTATTATATATGGTGATCCTTCTGGTATCCGAATTTGATCCGTAACTTGCTATTTGGAAAAAGAGAGGAAAGACGGATTGTCTACTATCACTCCTCCTCCATTAGTTGATACTTCAAGGGGGTTACCTGGAATGAAAGAACAAAAATTAATTCACGAAGGTTTAATTACTGAATCACTTCCCAATGGTATGTTCCGAGTTCGTTTAGATAATGAGGATCTGATTCTAGGTTATGTTTCGGGGAGGATCCGACGGAGTTTTATACGGATACTACCAGGAGATAGAGTCAAAATCGAAGTAAGTCGTTATGATTCAACTAGGGGACGTATAATTTATAGAC